AATCTTAGATGTAATTCTTAGATTTTTAGAAAAAAAAGAGAAAAAAATCACGTAAAAAACCTTTATTTTAGTCTTCGCGCCCAGGATTACGCCCTGGATCATTAGATAGGAATCCAAAAATAAAGAGAGAAATAAAAAATATCACTACTGTATAAACAAAGAGTTTGAGAGTAAGCATTATAAATCTCCAAGATCTTTTTTTTTTTAGAGAATAGATTCTCTATTTTTATACCACATATCTTATAATTTGATATTAGGTTTGACGCCGAAAGTCGTTTTTGAAAATTTAAAAATCAACTTTATTTTTATAATTTTAATAGAAAAAATTTAAGTTATTATTATCTTATCTATTATTTTATTACTTATCAATAATTTTTTTATTATCCACTTGTTGATATTGTGGAGGATCACAATAAGGTTTGTTCATTTATAGAAAAAAATGGAAAACGAGATAATGCCTATTATGTGTCTATTTAAGAATTTGAATTTAAGACTTTTTATTTTATAAATTCTTTAATATTAGAAAATTTTAAAGTATTCGATTAGAATTTAGAGCCTTCTTTCTCGAAAAAAGCATTCATTTTTATAGGATAAGATGTAAGATCTCATCGAAAACTTACAGCAGCTTGCCAAACAAAGGCTAAAAGAAAAAAAAGTAGAGGTATGACTGGCATAAAATCAACAATTGGACTTAAAAAAGCATAGGCCTCTGGTAATTTGGCAAAGAAACAACTACTCGAATAAAGAGCATTAAGACAGATCAAATTAAAGATATTAAGCATAACAGACATTTTGTTAAAAAAAAAATTGTATTTTGATTGAGTTATTGATAGAAAGAAAAAAAAAGAACAAATTTTTCATTTTTTTTGAACTCACTCAATCAAAAAACCTTCCATTCTCAACGGAGAATAGAAGAAATTCTACTTTCATATAATATCTTAATGGAATTTTCATTAATGATCAATAAAAATTTTTTTCTATGTCTACATGTGTCGGAGTTAAAATACTAAACAACAAAATAGAATTGATTCTTTATATATAGAATATAGATAGTTGGGCTTGAATTGACGAAAAATCAACACTAATATTAGTGTTTATTAATGGCAAATAGAAACCGAAGTGGGGCGTGGCCAAGTGGTAAGGCATCGGGTTTTGGTCCCGCTATTCGGAGGTTCGAATCCTTCCGTCCCAGAGTATTATTAATTTTTTTTAACAATAAAAATTTCTTTTGTGGTTATAAAGTGTATAAGTGACTAGAGTTTGACTCTTTTAGCTAATAAAAAGAATTTATATCTTTTTCACATATTTCGCAAATTGACAATGATACGTAAATACAGGCGAAGCCGCTCGGTATTTAGGGAAGATTATTTTATATGGATTACATGAATTTGAATAAAAAAAGTTGTGCCTTTATCATATATCCATCCCCTATTAATATGATATATAAATAGTCCTTTATAATTATTATAGAAAATAGAAAAAAAAAAGAACATTACAAAAAATGTAAGATATTACATATCTAATCTATGTAACAACTGTTTTACCTGAACCAATGACTATTCATGATTCGATAATTGAATCAACTGCGGACCGGTTCCAAATTCGACGAGGAATGTTATGGTAAAACTTCGTTTGAAACGATGTGGTAGAAAGCAACGTGCGACTTGAAGGACATGATCCGCTGTGGATTCTTATATCCATCATTCTATAATTAAGGATGTTCTTGACTCGACATCATTTGCCCTGTTCCACGCGATAGGGTGTATATGAATGATGGAGCTCGAGGAGAAAGCATTGAGCTATTTCTCAAAGAAGAGGGGTCTAGGGTTAGTGTCACTCAAAAGAATAAGTTGGAACAACTTCGTAAGTTATCTTTGACAGAGAATTTGAAAGGAACAAAAAAAGCAACTTTAAAATCCCCAAGGAAATTTTAATAAAAGCTTTTCGATTAAATATATTTTTATATATTGTGCGGAAATCCACCGTATGATTAGATTCTTTGAGAGAAATAAATAACAAAAAAGGTATGTTGCGGCCATTTTTGAAAGGATTAAAAATCAACGAAGTAATGTCTAAACCCAATGATTCAAAAAACAAGATGATTAAAGGCTTCCGGAACAAGGAAATATTCTTTTTTTTTATTGTCGCAACAATTTTAATCGATTCTAAATGAAATAAAACAAAGAGTATTTGAGACTGCTCAATAAATGATAAACGCCAAAGGATTTTTTTTTTATCTTTTGATTTGAAAGTTATTCCACTTGAGTTATGAGTATACAAATGATTTTTTTGAGGAAAGGGCTAAATTCTTAGTTTAATGCATTTTCATTTGATGATTTTCTGGACTTATTTGATTGGTCATTCTAATTTATATAAATTGAATCATTTTTCTCGAGCCGTACGAAGAGAAAACTTCCTATACGTTTCCAAGGGGGGTTTAATCTATCCCAATGAGCCGTCTATCAAATCGTTGCAATTGATGTTCGGTCACGAAGAGAGGGAAGAGATCTGCAGAAAGTGGGTTTTTATGACCCGATAAAAAAAAAAACTTATTTAAATGTTCCTGCTATTCTCGATTTTATTCAAAAAGGCGCTCAACCTACAGAAACTGTTTATGATATTTTAAAGAAGGCGGGGGTTTTAAAAGAATTTCAATTTAATCAAACAAAATTTAATTCATTTAATTATTTAAACAAAAGATAATGAGGTTGTAATTAAATAGAACTTGTATTATTCCTGTATTTTTTTTTAGTGCCAATCCAACATAAGCTTTCCTCTATAATTTTTTTGCTTTTTTTTTAGATTTCACAATTTTGCTTCTATATTATCGTATTTATGTATTTTTCATATAAAAATAAAATGATATTTTCTGTTATTTGAATTTGAGTAGATTTTTCAATAAAAAAGGGAAGTTTTTTCTATCTTGTAGTTGTATTTTTTTTTATTGACAAGAATGTATTGAACAAATATAATTCAATTGTGAAATAAAAAATTAAATGGTTTTTTTATGTCTTCTATACTACCCAATATTTTTATTCAAGAGTTCGTTGAATTTGTTCGGATACAAAAACAAAATATCTTTAATCGAAAAATGTAGACTATACTATGATTGTCTATCCAATTTTTTTTATAAAAATCTCTTGTATTGGTGTTTGCTTTTATGTTCGTAATGGGAATCAATTCGAAAACTTTTTTCGATTTCTTGCTAATTCAAGGTTTTGATTCCAACTCGATTTTTTTGATCTCGGTTATATCTACCTAACATATAGGGGTTGCTAACTCAACGGTAGAGTACTCGGCTTTTAAGTGCGACTAGGATCTTTTACATATTTGGATGAAGCAAGGAATTCGTCTACACTATCAGTAGAGTTTATACGATCACGACTGATCCTGAAAGAGAATGGATGGAAAAAAGCGCATGTCGTATCAATAGAGAATTCGTAGACTATTTCATTCTTAACAAATAAGTATAAAATAAAATTTTATTTGAAGTCTTGGGAGGAAATGCAATGAATTCAAAGTTGGGTCAATTGAATAAATGGATCGAACCCTATATCTATATGGGTTCCAATTTTGTGGAAAGAATGAGCAACGAGCTTATCTTCGTAATTTGAATGATTATCCCATCTAATTAGACGTTAAAAAAAACTTAGTGCCTGATACGGGAAAGGATTCTCCCACGTGTGGATTTTCTTTTTTTAGTGAATCCTAACTATTAGACTATCCATTCTCTATATTGAGATGGCCATGAATGTGTAGAAGAAACAGTATATTGATAAAGATACTTTTATCAAAATCAAAAGAACGATTGGATTGAAAAAATAAGGGATTTCTAACCATCTAATTAGTTATTTTTTATTAAAAAATAACTAATTAGATGAAAAAAAAAGAGAGTCTGTTGATGAATTTACCTATATTCCGAGGTATCAATTTCTAAAAAAAAAATAGATATATCTTGGTTTGACTGTATCGCACTATGTATCATTTGATAACTTAATAAATCCCCTTTTTAAATTTTAGGTCTAATTTTAAATGGAACAATTCCAAGGATATATAGAACTAGAAGGTTTTTGGCAACACAACTTTTTCTATCCACTTATCTTTCAGGAATATCTTTTTTCGTTTGCGTATGGTTATGATTTTAAAAAATTTATTTTGTTGGAAACTTCAAGTGGTAGGAAATTTAGTTTACTAGTTGTGAAACGTTTAATTAATGGAATGTATCAACAGAATTTTTTGATTCTTTCGGTTCATTATTCTAACCAAAACGAGTTTTTGGGGCACAAACAGGATTTTTATTCGCAAATAATATCTGAAGTATTTGCAGTCATTGTGGAAATTCCACTTTCCATAGCTTCTCTAGAGAAAAAAAAAAAAGTCAAATCTCGAAATTTGCGATCAATTCATTCAATATTTCCTTTTTTAGAGGACAACGTTTTACATTTAAATTTTGTGTTAGATATCTTAATACCTTACCCCGTCCATCTGGAAATCTTAGTTCAAACACTTCGGTACTGGGTGAAAGATGCCCCGTCTTTGCATCTATTACGATTCTTTCTTTATGAATATCATAATTGGAATAGTCTAAAAAAAAAAATAGATATATTTTTTTTTCTAAAAAGGACTCAAAGATTTTTTTTGTTCTTATATAATTTCCATATATGTGAACATGAATTGATTTTATTCTTTCTTTGCAACCAATCCTCTCATTTACGATCAATATCTTACAGATCCTTTCTTGAACGCATTTTTTTCTACGGAAAATTAGAATATTTAGTAAAACTTTTGACTAAGGATTTTGATGTTATTTTATGGCTTTTTAAAGACCCCTACCCGTATTCTCTTAGGTATAAAGGACAATATATTATGGCCTCAAAAGGAACATCCCTTTTGATGCATAAATTGAAATTTTACCTTACCCATTTCTGGCATTGTCATTTTTCTGTGTGGTCTCAACCAAGAAGAATCTATATTAATCGATTATCAACCCATTTTCTTGA